TGTTAGCCGCACTTAAAAGCCGAGTACTCTACCATTGAGTTAGCAACCCCTCCAAAAAAATTCGATTATGTCCATACAATCGGAATCAAACTAAATAAAAATAAATAGAAAATCGAAAAAAACTTTTATATCACAACAAATCCAATAAACCCATCGCTTGAATGAAGAAACAATTCAAATTAATGGATAGAACAGGTATAAATAGATCGACAGATAAAATCCCATTACCTCAGATGGGATTATATTTATTTGATACATTCTTGTCAATATCAATGTGAATATCTTGAGTTCATAAATAAATATACACTGAAGAAAACAAAAGAATTAATTGAAATTGAATTTCAATAAAATTTAATAAAAAGAAATTCAATAAAAATCAAATACTAAAACTAAATAAATTACTCAAATTCAAATTAAATAGAAATCGAAAATTTAATAATAAAAAAAATACTATACAAAGATAGAAAAATAATATACAAATAAAAATAGAAATAAATAAAAAAATATATAGAATATATTACAATATTTAGATATAAAATAGATAGATATATTTTATAAGGAAATTATAAGGAAATATAGAATACCTGGAGCATTCAAATAGGTTTTTTTTTATCGAATGATACAAACCCACTTTTCCAAAGATCTCTTCCTTCTTTTCGGCATTGAACATCAAATCAATTGCAAGGATTCGATAAACGGATCATTGGGATATAGGTAGAACCCCCCCGCGGAAACGTATAAGAAGTTTTCTCCTCCTAGGCTCGAGAAAAATCATTAAAATGATAAAATCAATTAAACTATGATTTGAATCTTTATAAAAAAAAAAAAAATCATCTGTACTTTCTTAACTCAAGTTGGAGAACTTTTAAATAGGTCAAAGAAAATCCTTTAAGCATTTCATTGATTGAGTGATCTCTAATCGCCTTTCTTTTTGTTTCTTTTAGAATCTATTTTGATTCTTCATTCTGATCAAATTGTTGAGACAATTGAAAACGATATTTCCCCGGTCCAGGATCCTTTATTTTTCCCTTGAATCCTTGGGTTTAGACATTACTTCAGTGGTCTTTAATCCTTTCAAACTGGATGCAACATATCAGTTTTTGTGATTTCTTTCTATCAAAAAAAGAATCAGATTAATGGTTGATTCTTGCATCATATACTTTCTTTTTGAACTTTTGAATCAAAAAAATTTGGTCAATTCTAAAAAACTTTATTCTTGGATTTGAAACTTGCTCGAATTGGATCCTTTCTATTTCGATTTACACTATACCCCAACAAAAAGTGAATTTCGAGTATATAAATATAAGAAAACAAATGATGTCGAGTTAGGAACACTCTCATTCCTTTCCTATTCCTATATATATTATAGCTATATTATGCTATATAATATTCTAAATATTAAACATATATATATAGAATATAATATTATGAATATAATATTATTCAATAAAATTCCAATTATATGCTATATTATATATATAACTATTATATTAATATTATTAATATTATTTATTATTATATTATTTATTATTATTTATTAATTCTTTTTTAATATTAATTATTTTAATTAATATTAAATATTAATTTTTAAATTAAAATTTCTTTTTATTTATTATTAATTTTTTTTTTTATTTGATAGATTATATAGAATGATAGATTATAGAGAATATCTGGGACGGAAGGATTCGAACCTCCGAATAGCGGGACCAAAACCCGTTGCCTTACCACTTGGCTACGCCCCATTTATATTTCTATTCAACACTAATAAAAACTAATATTAATAGTGGTTCTTCGTCAATTACCATCCAAATATCTAGGAAATATATTACTGTCTTGTTCGGATTTTCATATGTGTAGATATAGAATTCAACTGAATTGATTGCTCATAATAGATAATTCAACTAAGATATTGTATAAAAATATGATTTCCTCTATTCTTTTTTGATTTGAGAATTGAGAATTGAAGGATTTTTGATTGGGTGAGTTTAATAACACAATAAATTTAATAAAAATTAAAGAAGGGTTCTTCGTCTACCTTACTTTTTTTTGATTCATTTTTATATCAATAACATATTAATAACTTAGTCATCAATCAAAATACAATTATCTTCAAGAACAAAATGTTTGTTATGCTTAATAGTTTTAGTTTAATTTGTATCTGTCTTAATTCTGCCCTTTATTCAAGCAATTTTTTCTTCACAAAATTGCCTGAAGCCTACGCTTTTTTGAATCCAATCGTAGATGTTATGCCAGTAATCCCTTTACTCTTTTTTCTATTAGCCTTTGTTTGGCAAGCTGCTGTAAGTTTTCGATGAGATTTTAATACTATCCTAAAAAAATTCATGATTTATTCGAGAAAAAAATTATAGTAATTGAGAAGATCAGATAAGTCTTATACTCTAAGCTCTTAATTCAAACATTAAAGTTATTGTATAAACGCGAGAATTTTGTATCACCCCCATTTTTCTCATTCTTAACTTTTTTTCATTCCAGATTCTATTAGCGCCCTAATTGTAGTTATGAAAAAAAATTATAAGAAAGACTCGACTCTTATTCCAAATGAATTTCGAAAAATTCATTTCTATTTCTAGAAATCACTTCATTTCTTGGTGTTAAAATAGAAAATGTGGTATAAAAATAGAGAATCTATTTTTTTTTTTCCAAACCAAAAAAGATCGTGGAGATTTTCTAATGCTTACTCTTAAACTCTTTGTTTACACAGTAGTTATATTCTTTGTTTCTCTCTTCATCTTTGGGTTTTTATCTAATGATCCTGGGCGTAATCCTGGACGTGAAGAATAGAATAAAAATTCTAAGGGTTTTCTTGATTTTAAAATGTTTTTAGTATGTTATTTCTTTTTACCCAGTCTTTATCTATTCTAGATCTCGATTTGAATCTATCTTTTTGTTTTAAATTAATATTTTAAATAGACTTTGCCATAGAAATATTAATATAAATAAAGAAATTTGAAATTTCAATTTTTAACTAGAAATATTAAATAGAAATGAAATATTCAATAAAAAGAAAAATTCGAAATTAGAAATAACTATTAATAAATTAAATATTCAAATTATTCATTTTTGAATTTATTTAAATAGTTTAAATAGAAATTAAATAGAAAATAAAATAGAACATTGAAATAAGAAATAAAGCAAAAAGATTTTCGAAATTTGAAAGAAAAGATAAAAAAAATTCAAGTCATCACTGGAACCGGAAAGAGAGGGATTCGAACCCTCGGTACGAATAACTCGTACAACGGATTAGCAATCCGACGCTTTAGTCCACTCAGCCATCTCTCCCGATTAAAAAAGGATAATTATAAGGATAATTATTATGTTCCATTACATAGCAAGTAGTTACATTATACAACAAGTAAGGCTTGAAAAAAAAGGCTTTGCCTCTCTCTTTATTACTTTATTTCGTAATTACTTTTTTTTCTTATTTAATTATATAATAATAGAAATTCGAATTCTCTCAAATTCTCTATTTATTCTATATTTATTAAATATATATGTCGAATTCTATATAATTCGAAATTGGCTATTTTTCTATTATTGTTTATTTTTCTATTCTAAAAATATATTATATATTTAATTTGAATTTATCTATATTTAATTTATATTAATTTGAATTTATTTAATTATATATTTTTAGAATTTCTATTATTTTTTTCTATTTTTTATTAATTTTTAAATTATTATTTATATAATTATATAAATAATAATTTAAAATTTCAATATAGCAATTGAAATAGAAAAAAATAGTTAACTTAATAACTAATTAAAATAACTAATTAAATAAAATAGCAATTGAAATATCAAATTAATTAAATGAAAATAAGAAAATATATTAAAAATGTTCCATTGTCTTACTCGACAAAAAGTTCATTATATACGATAATTGTATCGTAGCGGGTATAGTTTAGTGGTAAAAGTGTGATTCGTTCTAGTAATTGAATAGTTAAGGGATCCCTTGGCTGATATTCGGATGAAAAACTTTATTTCTTAAAACGATTTAATCCTTTACCTTCTCAATGAAAAATTCGAGGAAGAATATACATTCTCGTGATTTGTATCCAACAGTCAATTAGAAATTGAAAAATTGGATTATTAAATTACGAAACATAATTTTTTTTTATTTTAATTAGATCAATCCTTTCAATTGAATAAGTATAAGTAATTGAATAAGTATAAGTAAAGGATCTATGGAAAAAGACAGAAAAGTTTATTTCTAATCGTAACTAAATCTTCAATGTTTTCCTTGTTTTATATAGTCGAAATTGAAGCAAAATTAAGTATTAAACGATGACTTTGGTTTATTATAGACATCGACTCTTGTTTTACCTCGGTCGAAACGAAACAAAACCCTTTTCCTAAGGATTCTATCAAATAGAAATAGAGAACGAAGTAACTAGAAGAATTGTTAATTGGGAAATTTGAATCCCACTTGTCTAGAGGGATCATCTAGAAAGTACCCTGTTTTGAATACCGAAAAGCTAACATAGATGTTATGGGTCAATTTGTTTTCACTCCCGTCTTATCTTCTAGCTTATAGCTGGAAATTTATCCATATCCCATAAAGAAGCCGAATGAAACCAAAGTTTCATGTTCGGTTTTGAATTAGAGACGTTAAAGATGATAAATTAACGTCGACTATAACCCCTAGCCTTCCAAGCTAACGATGCGGGTTCGATTCCCGCTACCCGCTCTAGATCTCTATACTCTCCAAAAACTCGAGATAATCTTTCTATAATCCATATATTCTTTTTAATATTATATTATTATATATATTTTTTTGAATATTTTAGTTATTATTATTTTTAGTTATTATTATATATAATCTATCTTATTATTAATAATAATGGAATATAATACCAATTTAATGGAATAATAAATATATTAATTTAACGAAAATTAAAATGTTTAATAGAACTTACATATTTTTTTTATATTATTTTATTAAATAATTATATTATTAAATATTAATATAAATATTAATA